TCTTTTACATCTTCTAGCCGAAAATGTTCAATTTTCATAAGATCTTCTTGACTGTTATTCAAAAGTTCAAATAATGTATATATGTTGGACTTTTTGAGGCAATTATAGACCCTGGGAGACAATTCGGATTGGTCAATAAAAATCGATTGCAATGCTATTTTTTTTTTGTTTTTTCTGAGTTTATCCAATTTATCATGAAAACTAAAGGGAGATAAGGTAACCGTGTCTTGATTATCCTCTAAAGGTAAGTTTTCTTCTTCCTTATTTAAAAAGGGAATAAATAAATCAATCAAATTCCGAGAGGCTTCATGAAGTGCTTCTTTCGGAGTTAAACTCCCATTTGTCCAGATTTCCAGAAAGAGTATTTCTTGTTTTTCATTCCCATTCCCATAGGAATGAATACTATGATTCACATTTCGAACAGGCATGAATACAGCATCTATAGGATAACTTCCATCTTGAAAGTTATGCGGCATTTTTATAAAATATCCGCGATTTCTCTCGATTTCTAATCCAATACAAAAATTAATTGGTTCTGTCAAGCTAGCTATATGTTGTGTATTGTCGACGATTTCTACACAAGTTGGTAAGATGATATCTCTAGCAGTTACATATCCCGGGCCCCTGGCACAAATAGACGCGTCACAAGTTCCATATAAATTACTTCTCAATACAATTTCTTTTAAATTCATTAAAATTTCATGAACCGATTCTTGAATACCCGCTATAGTAGAATATTCATGCGGGACGTTCTCAGATTTTACACGTGTGATACATGTTCCTTCTATTTCTCCAAGCAAAGCTCTTCGCATCGCAATGCCTATTGTGTCGGCTTGGCCTTTCATAAGGGGAGACAGAACAAAGCGCCCATAATAAAGACGTTTACTGTCTGTTCTTGATTCAACACAGTTCCACTGTAGTGTCCGAGTAGATACTCTTACTTTCTCTCGAACCATAGTAATATTTTTTTATTTGATTGAATTATTTATTTCTCTTGTTTCTCTTGAAATTTATTCACTGTTTATTTCTACACACGTCTTTTTTTCGGGGGTCTACAGCCATTATGTGGCATAGGGGTTACATCCCGTACGAAAGTTAATAGTATACCACTTCGACGAATAGCGCGTAATGCTGCGTCTCTTCCTAGACCGGGACCCTTTATCATGACTTCGGCTCGTTGCATACCTTGATCTATTACTGTACGAATAGCATTTGATGCTGCGGTTTGAGCTGCAAAGGGTGTCCCTCTTCTTGTACCCTTAAATCCGCAAGTACCGGCCGAGGACCAGGAAACCACACGACCCCGTACATCTGTAACCGTTACGATAGTATTATTGAAACTTGCTTGAACATGAATAACTCCCTTTGGTATTCTACGTGCACTTTTACGCGAACCAATACGCCCATTCCTACGTGAACCGATTCTCGGCATAGCTTTTGCCATATTTTATCATCTCATAAATATGAATCAGAAATATATGGATATATCCATTTCACATCAAAACAGATTCCTTATTTGTACATTGAGTCCTTTAGCGAGTCTGATTATCCTTGTCTTTGTTTATGTCTCGGGTTGGAACAAATTACTATAATGCGCCCTCGCCTGCGGATTAGTCGACATTTTTCACAAATTTTACGAACGGAAGCTCTTATTTTCATATTTGTCATTCCTCAATCTTAATTCTCAATCTACTTTTTGGTAGAAAATAAGTTTCTTGAAATTTTTCATTTCGAATCCTATTGAATAAAACCCGCCTAATCTTTTGAATCCTTGTTTCGGAGTCGATAAATTATACGCCCTCTGGTTGAATCATAACGACTTACTTCAATTTTGACTTTATCTCCTGGCAGTATCCGTATAAAACTACGTCGGATCTTTCCTGAAACATACCCTAGAATCAGATCTTCATTATCTAACCGAACCCGGAACATGCCGTTGGGAAGCGATTCAGTAATTAAACCTTCATGAATCCATTTTTGTTCTTTCATTCCAGGTAAAGCCCCCTTGAAGTATCAACTAAGGGAGGAGAAACGATATTAGACAACTCACCTTCCCCTTTTTTTTTACAAATGGGAAGAGGTTTCGGATCCCATTTGGGTATTAAAAGGATTACCATATATAACACAAAATTTCTCCGCCGATTCCTTCTAGTCGAGCCTCCCGGTCTGTTATTATACCTCGAGAAGTAGAAAGAATTACAATTCCCATCCCCCCTAAAATTCTAGGAATTCGTTGAGAGTTAGAATAGATTCGTAAACCGGGTCGACTGATCCGTTTTAAATTTAAAAAATTTCTATAGGGTCTTTTCCTATTCCTCCTGTGTCGCAGGGTTAAAACCAAAAAAGATTTGTTTTTTTCTCGGTGTTTTCTGACGTTTTCGATAAAACCTTCCCGGAAAAGTATTTTAACAATATTTTCGGTAATATTAGTAGATGCTATGCGAACAACTCTTTTTCTATCCATATCCGCATTTCGTATAGAAGTTATTATCTCAGCAATAGTGTCTCTACTCATGATGAACTAAAATTCTTGGTGCCTCGAAATTGGATATAATCAACATGTTTTTATTTTTTTATTATTAGTTTATGATATATAAATTTTTAAAGGTATATGCGTGAGACACAATCTAGGAAGAAATCAAGTTCTTAATCTATTTCTTTCAAATACCCCAAAGAAAGATAAAAAAACATCAACATCTGATTTTATTTTATAATACCTCGGGAGCTAATGAAACTATTTTAGTAAAATTTAATTGTCTCAATTCTCGGGGGATTGCACCAAAAATTCGAGTTCCTTTTGGATTTCCTTCTTGATCAATCACAACTGCAGCATTGTCATCATATCGTATTATCATACCGCTGTCACGTTTAAGTTCTTTACAAGTACGAACAATTACAGCTCTGACTACTTCTGATTTTTGTAGGGGCATGTTGGGTACTGCTTCTTTGATCACAGCAACAATAACGTCACCAATGTGAGCATATCGGCGATTGCTAGCTCCTATGATTCGAATACACATCAATTCTCGGGCCCCGCTGTTATCCGCTACATTTAAATGGGTCTGGGGTTGAATCATATTAATTTTTTAGTCTATTCTTCCAATGCAAAGGATGAAGAAAATAAAAGAAATATTGTTTGTCCAAAAAAAGAAACTTGCGTTTTTGTTTCATCCCGAAGACTCATTTCTCTCGGTTCGAGATTTTTATCCTGAAATAAGAAACTGCGTTCGTATAGGCATTTTTGATGCTGCTATTAAAATAGCCCTTCTAGCTATATTTTCGGTTACTCCACTCATTTCATATAGTATTCGTCCCGGTTTAACAACAGCTACCCAATATTCAGGGGACCCTTTCCCCGAACCCATACGTGTTTCAGCAGGTCTTACTGTAACCGGCTTGTCTGGAAATACACGGACCCAAATTTTTCCACCACGGCGTGCATTTCGTGTCATTGCCCGTCGACCTGCTTCGATTTGTCTAGATGTGATCCAAGCGGGTTCAAGTGCCTGAAGAGCATATTTACCGAAAGAAATCTGATTACCTCGAAAAGATATTCCCTTCATTCTTCCTCTGTGTTGTTTACGGAATCTAGTTCTTTTGGGGTTATAGTTGATGGTTGTTTCGGAATTCCATCTCTACTCCAGAACTGGACGTGAGAATTTCTTCTCATCCAGCTCCTCGCGAAAAAAAAAGGATTCAAAATGGAATTTCAATTTATTTGAATAGATATTCTAACATTTTTTAAAAAAATGTTAGAAATAATAGTTTTTTCTAACGTTCTAATAAATCTTTATTTTCCCTTGTCCTTTATCTAAGTTTATCAATAAGTTTATCAATTCGAAAAAAAAAAAAAGAAAGTTTTCGCGGGCGAATATTTACTCTTGCAATCTCTATTTCAGTCTTAACGCCTGTTCGTGACTTCTGAGAATAGATGTATTTTTTTCTGGTTAATTTCGCCATCCAGACTAGCGAATCATTAAGATTCATTTGTTCAATAAAATCTTTTGCATTCACAGGTTCTATCGTTCCCATCACTTCGTACTTAATGGTTAGGTCCGAATTCTACAATGGAGCTAATAATCCAATTTATTCTTGAGTCAACCTTCTTAGTCTTTATTGACTCGAAGCTCTTTTTTCTTCTATACCGAGAATTCATTTCATATTTCATTATGGATGAATCAATTAGTATTGATGCTTTATTACACTGCTTTTTAGGAGATGACTCATAGACCTTACATGTTGGAATTCTATAGCATTGATATTCTTTTTCTCTCTTTCTCTCATCCTTCCGTTTATCCACACCTTTCTTCTTTATTTTGATAATTAAAGTGAAAATTTCAGTTGCTACAAAGATATGCCTGATTTCTCATATCTTGACTGGTTCTTTAGATCCAGATAATACGAAGTAGTGAGTTGGTTTTCATACTACCGAGCTTATTTTTTTCATCCTAACCCGAAAAAAACCAACGAGTCACACACTAAGCATAGCAATTATATCAAAAGGTCAATCGAATTTTTATTCAACCCTATAGAATTAAGAATTAGAATGGCTTGCTTTGATTGGCTAGAAAAAGAATCAATGAGTTTCCCTGTATTTTGTTCAACCAATAGATAGCAGTTAAAAACAATGAAAGTTTTCTTATTCTTCTTCCTTGTCTATAAAAATCCAAATTTTGATGCCTAATACCCCATAGATAGTCCGAACTGTATAGGAACAATAATCGATTTTAGCACGAATCGTTTGTAGGGGAACCCTACCCTCCCTGATCCATTCAACACGTGCAATTTCTTTTCCATCGATACGCCCTGCAATTTGTACTTGAATTCCTTTTGTATCTGCTTGTTCAGTTAATTCAATAGCTTTTTTCATTGCTTTTCGAAACGAAACTCTATTCTTTAATTGTCCGGCTATAAATTCTGCAATAATATTAGGGTTTCCATAAGGTTTTGCAATTCTTTTGATAGCAATGTTCAGTTTTCGGTTCACATAATGAAATTCT